CTAGTGTACGTATAAGTACCTATATGAATCTACTTCCATGGAATATCTTCTAATTTTACTACACTACAAATCACAAAATAATTCATTCGAATCAAATTCATTATTCATTAGAATTAATAAGATCCATTCTGATATCTTATCTATCTCGATATCTTATCTATAATATTTTAGTCATTCGAAAGTTTTTTTTATTAGCTTTATTAGTTCTATTCTAATTCTATACTATATCCGAATCTATATACCATACAAAGATTTTAGAAGGAGGGGATATAATGAAATTCTTGATTGGATCTTTTCGCGGGAACGATCTATTTTATTTGATTGAGGGATCCAACAACCTATTTTAATGAATTAACAAAGAAGGTGGTCTTATTCGAAACGCCTTGTAATCTTCAATGAATTAACAAAGAAGGTGGTCTTATTCGAAACGCCTTGTAATCTTCAACCAATTATGTGCTTCAATATAATTACCTGGACTAAGTGCTATAGCTTGTTTCCAATACTCAGCAGCTTGGTCGGACCAAGCCTCTGCAATTTCGGAATCACCCTGTAGAATGGCCTGTTCTCCTCGGTCGGAATAGGTTGTTCCTTCCCTTAGAACCGTACTTGAGAGTTTCCTACCTCATACGGCTCAAAATCGATTCCTTTTTTGTGTCCCATCTATCTTAATTGAATTAGATTTTTCATAAATCTATCTCACTTTTTCTTGGGTTAACCAGAATCAAGTTAATTACATAAGTTTCAAACTCTAAATTTGATCAATAATAAAGTTTTATCTTTCCTCCCACCTTCAGAAGAATGAAGCATGGATAGCCTCTTATAGCATTAGAATTTTCTGAAAGGTAACTATCCCGATTTCATATATGAAATTCATATAGAATCTTTGAAAAAGACTTTCCTCTATAAGAAAAAAGAACTCACTATCTTTGGGATCTGATGCTACACCGCTGCTCAATACTTTAGTGGATCGACTAAATTACATAAGTTGATTCCTAACTTTTATCCCATATCATAAGATAAGATAAGTAAGCAAAGCAGTTCTTAACTCTATCGACCCAATAGCTTGCTAATTGATCTTTACGGTGCTTTCTCTATCAATTCAATCCTTTATCCATAGAATATAGTATATAGGCTTTACCTATTTCTTCATATTTTGGTTCTCATGAAGTCTCTTTACTTGCTACAGCTGATAAAAATCGTTGCTTTTGACGATGCATATGTAGAAAGCCTATGTTTTTCTAGTATTTACTAGTCGATTGGATCTTTTTTTCCTTCTTTCTATAGTGGAGATAGTCGCACGTAATGACAGATCACGGCCATATTATTAAAAGCTTGTGGTAAGAATGGGTTTCGTTCTAGTGCCCGGAAATAATATTCCAAAGCTTTTGTATGTTCTCCATTACTTGTGTGTATAAGGCCTATGTTATAGAGTATATAACTTCGATCATAGGGATCAATTTCTAGTCGCGTAGCTTCATAATAATTCTGTAAAGCTTCCGCATAATTTCCTTCGGATTGAGCCAACATCCGTTACGGTCGTTCATTCTATTCAAAGAATCTCCGTTCCAGAACCGTACGTGATATTTTCATTTCATACGGCTCCCCCTTTCTGTGCATAGTACTAAGGGGAATAATCCATGTAATCCAAATTTAATTATTCTCATTATGAACTGACAGGAGCTGGTATTTTTACAAGAAATCTCTAGCTATCCTTCCCGCAAGAGCTTTTTTCTTAACACCAATCTTTTTCCTAACACTAATCATATTAGTGATAGGTGTTAGTGATAGGTGGAAATAGTAACTCCAACAATTTCTTTGTCCTCAACGCCTCCTATTTCCAGGAATTTGTCACTTCAACGATCTTTGATGGTTATACGGGTATCCTAAGTACAAACGAGATGGATGTTTGTTGTCCCAACCATTTTTGTTAGCCCCAATATGGATAAAGAAAAGGGTAATTTATAACAAAGTTTTCGTGTTGTTGATTCCTAGATGTAGTGCTTTTTCCCTCATGCCGCCCATTGGTACTAGTGGAGTAGGCTTGACTCCAATACAGAACTTATAGGTGTAACCTCTCGCTCAATACTAAAATCGACAATTGAAGCATCTGAGGCTGCATCAATCGAGAATACACGACAGAAGGAATTGTTCTATCTCCAAACTTCACCTTCACCAAGCGTCGGTTTATTTCCAAAATTGGGTTCTTTCTATCCCGAACTATGTCTCTTCGTAATACCAAGGACTAGACTAAAAAAACCAGAAAAAAGAATCAAATCGCACCATCTCTGTAATAGGTAAATGCCTTTTTTTCTCCTGAAGTTGTCGGAATTATTCGTAATAAGATATTGGCTACAATTGAAGAGGTCTTATCAATAAAATTTGCATTTATCCGAGATCTAGACATAATTAACAATCCATTCTATAAGTCTTTTCATTTTCCCTTAGGTTAGGGGAAAATGATCCCACAAACAAAAGAAAAGAATTGTACAGTACGAAATAACATAAAAACGGACTAATTAGAAAGAAAGATGTGGATTTTTCGTTCAAATTGCTCTTTTTTGTTTGGATTGGGCAAGGAAAGATATGAAATATTGGAATCAGATTGGATTTCATCCTAATTTCCTAGTATACCAATGAACGAAACTTACTTCACCTAAGTTGAATAATCAAAGACTTTTTTTATTTTTTTTTAATTCTAATAACTCTTTATTTGGTTATGATCCAAAGAACAAAAAGAACGAAATAATCATTCCACGATAAAATAGAGTAAGGTAAGCGTCTGTTTTGTTTGTATAATATGGATACACCACCCCGTACAATTGACATAGAAAAATCTATGAGACAATTTTGGAATTTGTAAAAAATCTATGGTATGGGGTAGCTGATGAGAGAAGTTGTTGTTTAGAAATAGGAAATTTTAAAGGAATTTTTCCTATGGAACCATTTCATTTATTTGTTGTAACTGTATTGCAATAATATGTATAAATCACTCGCTATTCACTCGGTTTCTGGTAAATAATAAGAGAGATTATGTAGGAGAGATGGCCGAGTGGTTGAAGGTGTAGCATTGGAACTGCTATGTAGGCTTTTGCTTACCGAGGGTTCGAATCCCTCTCTTTCCGTTTGTTTTTCTTAATTCATCAACGTCACTGAGTACAACGTATCATATTAAATCAAATAACAATTGATACGATCATTCCTGCAATAACAACTTTATTTGATAGAAATTCTCTATTCCTTATTACTGTGGTGCGTAAAATATTGGAAAAAGAATAAAAAAGAAAAATAAATTATACTGCGGATCTGATCTATTTGTGATACGTGAATGAGAAAAATGCGGATCAAGGTCCTTAGATCCGTTTATTTTAGTGAAAAGAAAAAAGACAAAATTCTTTGAACTTTTTTTGTTATTTTCGTCAAGTCTGGCGAGAATAATATTCTACGACTAACAACTCATTTATTTTCAAACCGATCCATTTACTATCTATTATTTGATTTACTAATCCTTTATATTGGAATGAGTCAAAAGTCAAATGCTTTGGCAATTCCTCCTGGGAGGATAAAGCAATATAATTTTGAATCAGAGCTTTCGATCCTTTTTTATCCTTCGCAGTAATAATATCTCGGGGTTTGCAACGATAACTTGGTATATCCACTATACAGCCATTAACTAAAATATGTCTATGGTTAACTAATTGTCTGGCTGCGGGAATGGTGGAAGCCATACCCAATCGGAAAAGGATGTTATCTAAACGCATCTCAAGTAATTGTAGTAAAACCTGACCTGTTGACCCTTTGGCTTTTCCGGCGATATGCACATATCTAAGTAATTGTCGTTCTGTCAGACCATAATGAAAACGCAATTTCTGTTTTTCTTCTAGACGAATACGATATTGCGATTTTTTTCCAGAACGCAATTGGTTTTTAAGATCACTTACGGATCTAGGTCTTTTACTAGTTAGTCCTGGTAAAGCCCCCAGGCGGCGTATTTTTTTGAAACGAGGTCCTCGGTAACGAGACATAAAGACTCCTTTTTTTATTGAAATTTCATTTTTCAAAGAAAAATCTAAATTAAGACTGAACTAAAGGATAAACAAAAATAAAGCTAAATCTACTGAGGTATTACAATAGAAATAAATACTAAAAGTAGAATAAAATAAATTGTATCAATATCCAGATTTTTGTATATATTTTTTGTATATATAAAAAGTTGATAGCAAGTTGAGGTTCCATTTTATGATTTGTTCTGTAGAGATCTAATTGTTCCAATCCATTTTTAATTCATAATTGTAAGTTACCATAACATAATAGATGGATCGGTGATCCAACAAAAGAATAGGAAAGATTATCTATCATGGAAAAATCGATAGAGAAAAAGCCGGCTATCGGAGTCGAACCGATGACCATCGCATTACAAATGCGATGCTCTAACCTCTGAGCTAAGCGGGCATACATAACATGTAATAGTATATAGGAATTGAGGAGACTACCCTATCGTAGCTATTAGACAACTTTAATTTAAAAAAATTTCATATCAACTATATTTCATTTCATATCAACTATACTATAAATAAATATATAAATATATATATTTATATATATTTAATAATATACCTAGAACCTAATAATATACCTAGAACCTAGAACCTTATAGTTCTTTAATAATAAAAAAATGACCTAGAACCATATAGTTCATAGTTCTATAGTTCTTAATAATATATAATGACTAGTCTAATAAAGATAATGACTAATTTAATAATTAGTAAATATGAGTACGTATATGAGTATATAAATAGAATTCTATTTTTCTAATAGACCTAATAGACATATAAATATATTACTAATAACTATTATTTTCTATAAATAGAATTAAAAAATTATAATTAAAAATTGAAATTAAATTTAAATAGATTAATTAAAAAATTAAAAATTATATAATTAAATAATTAAAAGATTAAAATTTTTGATTCTCTAATTAGAAATTAGATTTCTTTCTTTTT